TTCGTTTTATTAAGACTTAATTCCGTAAAAATCCCTGCCTTCTTTGAAATATCATGAACTGTTCTTGTTGGTTGAGCGCCCTTTTTAAGGAAATCGAGAATAGCAGGAAGATTTAAATAAGTTTGATTAGTTATCGGATCATAAAAACCCACTTTCCGAAGATCTCTTCCTTCTCTTCGGGATCGAACATCAATTGCAACGATTCGATAAACGGCTCATTGGGATAGATGTATATGAATAATACCCCCCCCTAGAAACGTATAAGAGGCTTTGGCCTCGTACGGCTCGAGAAAAAAATTCAATGAGTATAAGTTAACTCTCTGTATAAAATTAAAATATTAAATAGATTAATAAAAACATTAAATCAATTAGCCAGCATTGAAACCGTAAATATTTTTTTTTCATAAAAAGCGTTCGGAACATTCGTACTCTCGTAACTCAAGTTAAATAACTCTCAAATATCTCAACAGAGAATCCTTAAGTACTCTTTTTATTGAGTAGTCTCTAACCCTTTTTTTGTTTGTCGCATTTTTTAGAATCTATTTTGATTCTTCATTCTGATCTAGTTGTTCAAACAATTGAAAAGAGGGTTTCCTTGTTTCAGGATTCTTTATCCTTACTTTGAATCTTTGGGTTTAGACATGACTTCGGTGATCTTGAATCGTTTTATTAAAAAAGGGCAGCAACAAGCCCCTTATTTTGTTTATGATTTCTTTTCTTTCTATCAAAGAATCATACAAACGCTTGATTCACGCATGATAGACTTTTAATTCAAAGAATTTTACAATTTTAAGAAAATTTCCTTTTCCATTGTAAAATTACTTGAAAGGGCTTTTTTTTCAATATAAAAAGAAAAAGACTTACGAAGTTGTTCCAACTTATTGATTCGCACTAACCCTAGATCCTTACTCCTGCGAAAGGAATAAAAACTTTCTATTCTCCTCGAGCTCCATCCTGTACTCTTTTTTATATTCAAAAAAAGGTGTAGGACTCTAGTAAAATAGAACACAAAATGTCGAGCCAAGAGCACCTATATTCCTAATATAAAAGTGGCGGATCAAAAAATCCACAGCAGATCATGTCCTTCAATTCAAGTCGCACGTTGCTTTCTACCACATCGTTTTAAACGAAGTTTTACCATAACATTCCTCTAGTTTGTGTAATTGATTCAATTATGGAATCATGAATAGTCATAGTTCAGGCAGTATATCGTAATCTATACTTTTTCTTTCTCTATGAATGGAATAGTGAATCTACGCGTAAAAGGTTCAGTCAGAATTCAAATGAATCCCATATTAGATTGTATATATGTCAAATCGAAATTTGATTTGAATAGAAATCTATATTTCTATATATAAATATATATATATATTTTTTTTTATTAAAACTCTTAGAATCTACGGTTCTACCTTACTTACCTACATCACACACAAATAAAAAAAAGCAAATAGATTTTTTTTGAATTCGGTTGAAATGATGAAAAATAAGTTGATTCTTCTTTTCATTTCAATATTTTATTCTTAAAAAATATTGGATTTTTAAACAGAAAGAGAAAGATGGTGTACAAAGGCAATAGAAGATTGATTCCGTAATGACTGGACTCTGGGACGGAAGGATTCGAACCTCCGAATAGCGGGACCAAAACCCGTTGCCTTACCGCTTGGCTACGCCCCATTTCGATTTTTATTCAAGACTACTAAAAGAGTAATATTGCTATTGGTTGTTCGTCAATTCAATTTCAGCCCAAATGAAATATAGATTACATTGGTGCTATAGTTTTGACACGTGTAGATAGCAAATCAAACTTACTTTATTGATCATTACATAGAATTCAATTAAGATATTGTATGAAAATATTATTTCTTTAATTCTCATAAGAGAATGAAAGGATTTTTGATTGAGTAAGTTCAACAAAGTCTTTTTAGACTATCTTTCTTTATTTTTTTCCTTATATAAAAAATATATTAATAACTCAATCAAAATTAAATTATCCAGAAGAACACCAATTTTTGTTATGCTTAATATATTTAATTTGATCCGTATTTGTTTTAATTCTGCCCTTTTTTCAAGCACTTTTTTAGTCGCCAAATTGCCGGAGGCCTACGCCTTTTTGAATCCAATCGTAGATGTTATGCCCGTAATACCTCTTTTCTTTCTTCTCTTAGCCTTTGTTTGGCAAGCAGCTGTAAGTTTTCGATGAAATTCTTAATACTGTCTTAGAAAAATGCAGGATTTTGATTCTTCCAACAATTCAAAAGATCAAAAAATCTTGACGGATCAAAAAATCTTGACGTAGGAACGAACTCTCAATTCAAACATTGAATTTTTTTTGTAGCCATACTAAATCTGGATCATTCTATTTACTCAGTTTTATCCTCTTTTCCCTAAATGAAATAACCTAATTAGATTCGAGTTCACAAAAAAAATATCTAGATATTTGGTATAAAAATAGAGAATCTATTCTCTTTTTTTTTTTTTTTGAAAAAAAAAAAGTAAGATCTTGGAGATTGTGTAATGCTTACTCTCAAACTTTTTGTATACACTGTAGTTATATTCTTTGTTTCTCTCTTCATATTTGGATTCCTATCTAATGATCCAGGACGTAATCCGGGGCGTGAAGAATAAAAAAGAAAGGTTTTTTATTACTTTATTTAATTAGTGGAAATGCGCGAATTTTATTAGGATTTTATCTATTACACATCATCAAAAAGAGAAAGGGAAAGAGAGGGATTCGAACCCTCGGTACGATTAACTCGTACAATGGATTAGCAATCCAACGCTTTAGTCCACTCAGCCATCTCTCCTAATCGAAAAGGGATACTTATTAGGTTCCATTAGACAAAAAAAAGGCTTGAAAAAAAACCTTCTCCATTTTATTCTTAACAAACTTTCCTTTTTTTTTTATAGATTATTCTTTATATTACTTTATTATATATATTTTCATTTTCTATATTTTATTATATATATATATAATTTCTTTTTTATTATATAAATATATTTATCATCTATTTATATATAATTAATATATATATATTACTATTATATAACTTTTTTTATAGCACTTTCTCAGTAATTCTATTTACATAAAAAATATAGATAAAGATTAGATAAAGAAAAGGCTCGAACTCGAAAGAGAAATAAATAAAATCATAAAAATAGAAATAGAGAATCCTTTTTTGATTTTGTATCGTCCAAACACAAATAAAAGCTCTTTTTTCTTTTAATAGCCTGGCCTGGTCAGTCCCCAGCCGGGCCTTTTTTTGTTAAAGTTAAAAAGACCCATCCGATGGATTTTTAGACAAAAAAGATCTGAAATAAAAAAAAAAATGAAATCCGCTTTGACTAATTTTATTAAGTCTACGCTAGAATTTTATAATTTTTTTTTCAGATTTTTTTATTACACCCCCGATTACTTTGTTCGACAAAAGGTCCATTTATATGCAATAATTGCATTGTAGCGGGTATAGTTTAGTGGTAAAAGTGTGATTCGTTCCTTTAACCCCTTTAATAGTTAAAGGGTCTCTCGGTTTGATTAATCTTCCGATCAAAAACTTTATTTCTTAAAAGGATTTAGTCCTTTACCTTTCAATGAAAGATTCAAGGAAGATTATAGATTCTCGTAATTTGTATCCAAAGACTCTAATCAATTGTCAATTTGGATTATGAAATTCCGAAACATAATTTTTGAATTGGATGACTATTTACAATTCAATAAGTATAACAAGAGGATCCATGGATAAAGCCAGAAAAGTTTCTTTCTAATCGTAACTAAATCTTCAGTTCTATTTTTTGTTTGGTATAGAAAAAATTGAAGCAAAATAGCTATTAAACGAGAACTTTAGTTTACTAAGGACATCGACATATTATATTGTTTTAGCTCGGTGGAAACAAAATACTTTTCCTAAGGATTCCGTTAAATAGAAATAAAGAACGAAGTAACTAGAAAGATTGTTCGAGTTCTCCTTTTCTATCTTCTAGAAGGATCATCTATAAAGCAAAATTTTCTGTGAAAGCATCCAGACGGAAAAAAAGCTAACATAGATGTTATGGGTCAAATTTTGATTTCGTTCCCATCTTATTTTATTTGGGAATTTCTCCATCCATCATAAAGGAGCCGAATGAAACCAAAGTTTCACGTTCGGTTTTGAATTAGAGACGTTAAAAATATAAAACTGATCAATCGACGTCGACTAAAACCCTTAGCCTTCCAAGCTAACGATGCGGGTTCGATTCCCGCTACCCGCTCTAAATTCTAAATTGCCCCTTTTTATTAGAGACCATTTTCTCTATTAGAATTGTCTAATAGCAATTGTGTATTGAATTTACTTCAATACACAATTGCTAAAAAGATTTCGCACATTCTTTTTTTTAACAATTGGGAAGTCAAAAAAAGCGAAAAGCGTCCATTGTCTAATGGATAGGACATAGGTCTTCTAAACCTTTGGTATAGGTTCAAATCCTATTGGACGCAATATCAATATAGATATAAATATATTGATTGATATTTATCTATTTAGTTCCATTTATATATATTATATATAATATATTTTTATTCTATTTAGAAAAAAAAAGATAAGAAAGAAATAGAATAAGAAAGACATTCTGAATGCTTTAAGATTTAATATTAAACAGATATTAGTTATATACTTCTTTATATTCTATATACTTAACTTATATACTTCTATTTTTAGAATTTGTTTTTAATTAAAGAATAAAATTAACTTAAAGAATCAAAAATAAGAATGATCCATTTCTTTTTTTTATAATTTATCCTGAAGTATAAAACGTTCCAGTTGCTCTTGAATACCTTCTTTCAAAAGGCTTTCTGCTTCAGCGGTTAATGTCTTGGTAGAGGATATTATTTCTTGGAACTGAGGTTTATTCGTTTTTAAATAAGTGCGTAGCTGAACGAGAAATTTTCTTACTTGTCCAATTTCTAATCCATCCAGATAACCATTTGTTCCGGTATAAATGGTCATTATCTGTTCTTCCACTGTGAG